AACTTAGTATCTGAGGCTGCATTAATCGAGGATACACAACAGAAGGAGTTGTTCTATTTCCAAACTTTACCTTCAACAAGCGTAGATTTCTTTTTCTTTTTATCCCGATCCCGAATCGTGTGTCTTTCTCGTAAGACTAAGAGGAATAAAAAATTCAAATCGCACCATCCCTGTAATAGCTAAATGCCTCTTTTTCTCCTGAAGTTGTCGGAATTATTCGTAATAAGATATTGGCTACAATTGAAAAGGTTTTATCAATAAAATTTCCATTTATCCGCGGTCTAGGCATAGGCAGCAATCCATTCGAAAATTATTAGCATTCCCTCTCTCTCATGGAAACAGGATCCCACAACGAAAAGAATGGTACAGTACGAAATAACATAAAAATAGCGTCAGTCAAAATTCAAAAAAATATGTGCCTTCTATGAAATTTTGATGGAATTAGGATCCAAAGAAGAAAAAGGATCGAATACTCATAATCAGTCTATGATGAGAAGAGAATAACCGCCTATTTTATTTTGTCTTGTGTACATAGCGGGGATACACGAGACACTCCAAATAGAAAAACAATCCCATAGAAAAGATAGCTTAGGAATTTGTACTAGATCGATGGCCTAGGGGTTTGTTGTTGAGAACTCGAAACCTGGATTGGAAAGGAGTTTGAAAAGTCTTAGGGTATCAAATCGTAGTATAACTAGAATGATGATCTAAAGAGATCCATTAATCCGCGTCTAAAAAATATAGATCCCTCAATCGGTCGATTTGTTCGAATTTATAATTTCGTGATTGAATCGGGAAGAAAGGGATACGCCGACAAAGAAGAGAACCTTGTTTTGGCAAACAGGAAGAGTTAATCGTTTTCACAAGTAAAGCAATTTTCGCTTTATCTCGGGAGCCTCGAAGGAAAGATCTTTCTTTGACTTGTATCAAAAATTTTCTATTTTGATAGCTTTTTATCGTTAGAGTTGATTAGTCGAACCTACCCAATAATTCAGATAAATGACTCGCAATTCACTCGGTTTTTGGGGCATAATCATTATGTAGGAGAGATGGCCGAGTGGTTCAAGGCGTAGCATTGGAACTGCTATGTAGGCTTTTGTTTACCGAGGGTTCGAATCCCTCTCTTTCCGTACCTTCACCCAACGCACCGATCTTACTAACCACAATAGATCAAATAAGAATCGATATCAGTCTTCCATACAGTTAGACCGTTCTTTGATATAGATTCTCTATTCCTAATGGCTGTGGCACGTAAAAAACTGGAAAGAAAGGGGGAGATACGGAAAGAAAATCTCCCTCTCGATCTATGATACTGAAATAAGAGAAAAATACGGCTCAAACCCTTCTTTCTCTTAACCTTAGGTTAATTTACTTCGCCGAAAAGGAGCAAAGTTGTCCGCATTTTACCTTATTACTTTACCTTATTAGAAAAATTTTGGATTTTCGTTCGGTTTAAGTCTGACGAGAATAATATTCTACGACTAGCAATTCATTTATTTCCAAACCGACCCATTTACTATCTATTATTTGATTGACTAATCCTTTATATTGCACTGGGTCAAGAGTTAAATGGTTTGGTAATTCCTCGTGAGGAGAGGAATCGAGAGAATTTTGAATTAGAACTTTAGATTTTCCGTCATCCTTTGCCGTAATAGTATCTCGGGGTTTGCAGCGATAACTTGGTAGGTCTACGATCCGACCATTTACTAAAATATGTCGATGGTTAACTAATTGGCGCGCTCCCGGAATAGTCGGAGCCATACCCAATCGAAAAAGAATGTTATCCAAGCGCATTTCAAGTAATTGTAGTAAAACCTGACCTGTTGGACCTTTGGCCTTTCCGGCGATACGAACGTATTTAAGCAATTGGCGTTCTGTAAGACCATAATGAAAACGCAATTTTTGTTTTTCTTCTAGGCGAATACGATATTGGGATTTTTTCCGAAACCCCGATTGGTTTCTACGATCTTTTCGGTCTTTGGGACTTTTATTAGTTAGGCCCGGTAAAGCCCCCAGCCGGCGTATTTTTTTGAAACAAGGTCCTCGGTAACGTGACATAAAGACTCCTTCCTCTTATTTATATTTCACTCTTATTGATGAAATTTCATTTTACAGAATAAAACTAAACTCAAACTGAACTAAATGAGAAATGAAGTGAAATTGACTCAAATGTACTATTAAAGAATAACGAAATGTACTATTAAAGAATAACGAAATGTACTATTAAAGAATAACGAAATGTACTATTAAAGAATAACGAGATGAATTGGATAAAGAAATATCCAGCTCTTTACTTTATATTCTCTATATAGATATAGAAAAAGAAAAGGATCTTTTTATGTCCTAGTTGGAAGTTCCTATAACCTAATAGAAATCGATGACTTTTAGCAAAAGGGGAAGACATTTTTTTCACTCGTCTTTGATTTCAAAAGGACATTCTCAATGATGAAAAATCAAAAAAAGAAAGAGAGAAAAGCCTACTATCGGAATCGAACCGATGACCATCGCATTACAAATGCGATGCTCTACCTTCTGAGCTAAGTAGGCTGACATACGACAAATTCGACACGCCTAGGAATTCAATAAACTCTCAGAATCCTTGCTTGCTATTAACTATATAGAATACAATTTTTAAAAAAATTCTGATTTATTTAT